ATTATTCGAACTCATAAGAATAATAACTTATTAGGATCCCATTAGACGGTTGTTTTTTTTTATTATTAGTATTCCTAAATATTAATAGAAGGAATATCTGTATTCTCCAAATATCAATACTAAGACAGGAGGGTACGAAAGCCCCCTATCGGATTTGAACCGATGACTTACGCCTTACCATGGCGTTACTCTACCACTGAGTTAAAAGGGCACTTTTTATTAAATTCCTGACTGAGTTACTATATGGATAAACTAGATATATGTACATATATTCTATACATAAGTATATGCAATAGACTCATAGCGGGTTGGGGACTATTCCGTTTTTCTTTACCTAGTATAGTTAAAAAGAAAAGGTTTATTGATATCAATGCAATAAATTGTTTCAATTTCACAATGGCCCTAATTACTTTTATTGAATTTCCCCCATGTGAACCTCATTCACTTGATACATGTACTTCCCAATTCGATTTAGGCATAGATCCAAGATCTTTCATCGAATCATATGATCAAGAGATTCTACTTGTCTCCTGAACTAAATTTCTTAGGTAAAAATTTGTAGATTATTTTTTTATTCCGGATTTCCATTTCTCTTTTTTTTTTCCTAGTTTAGTGGGGAGATATAGATAGGTATATATCATCTTAACAAAGGTAAATCAATGAATGAAGAGTGGAAGAAATGAAGTTAAAACCTTTTCTGAAAGACAAATTACTCCATGCGAGTATCTTAGACTTCATATTCTTTTGTTTTTTATTTAGAGATTCTTTTCTTTTTATAGATAATATCTAATCTAATAAAAAGAATTTCACTTTCTATATTTCTAGAATCAATTCGAAATTTTTCTAATTTATATAGAATCAATCTATATAGAGAAATATAGAATGTCGATTTGAATGAAGGATTCATGACTAGAAACGAGGAATCAATAAATTATATGGAATCATGGACGACAGAAAGATCCGTCAGATCTAGTCATATTATTCTATTATATTGACAATTTCGAAAAACTAGTCATATTATGAACATAGTATGGGTCGGTCAGGAAAACATGCCCCCATCGTCTAGTGGTTCAGGACATCTCTCTTTCAAGGAGGCAGCGGGGATTCGACTTCCCCTGGGGGTAGGGTACTATGAAAGGAGGTTGATCATGGATTCTAAATAACCTTAGAAGTGATTGTTCCTGGGTCGATGCCCGAGCGGTTAATGGGGACGGACTGTAAATTCGTTGGCAATATGTCTACGCTGGTTCAAATCCAGCTCGGCCCAAAAATGCGCTGATCCACCATGAATGGATAGAACCCATTTGTTTTCTAGAAACAACGAATTCGTAGGAAAAAAAGAAAACTTTTTAATATATCCTTACTTACATTTTTTATTTTCTCTTTTTTTTTTTGAAAAAATGGATTCTCAATCGATTTGAGAATAACAACATGGATTACTAGTAATCCGTGTTGTTTTCACTAAGCATTCACGGAACTATCAATATATCCGCGAATCTCTGTTACAACGCAGTAATTCAAAATAGATGGGCTTTGAATGAAATAAAAATAATATGGATATACTTTTTAGGGGGATTGTAGTTCAATTGGTAAGAGCACCGCCCTGTCAAGGCGGAAGCTGCGGGTTCGAGCCCCGTCAGTCCCGACGTATCCAATATATACTCAATCCACCCCTTCTTTATTCGGAGAAAAGGGTACGGGGAACATAATTGCATTCCCCCAAAAAGTGATCTTTAGTTATTTTTTAGCATTTATCATCAAAAAAATCCGTTCTATTTCAAATAGTAACAATTGGTGGGAGAGAGCCATATGTTAATTAGTACAATTATTGGGGGCAGCATATTCAGAATTCCAGTAGAGTATTTTTTGATTGCTCCTCATCCTTGTAATGTATAACAATACTATATGTTTATTTTTTTACTAAGAGCATTTTTTGTACTAACATTATAAAATAAATTAAACATAGTTACCCTGATAGAACCCATTCAGGTTAAACCTATTTTTGGTTCCAATTGTGTGGAATCTTAATTACTAAAAAGAATATCTTCCCACCGAGCAAGGGAATGAATCTTTTTTTTCCTTCGGGTCCAAAGAAACAACCCCAAAAATAGTGAATTGTATGGAATATTCGATCTTTTATACCAAGATTAACCTTTCTCACACTTCTTTGGTTGTCAAGAAAACTAGATTATTAACATTCAAAAAGGAATTTAGAGCTTAACTCCGTCCTTTTTTCATTTCACGTCGATGGGTTGGTAACCAAAAAAGTGGGCAAATGGGCACAAAATGTTTGATCGGATAATTGGTGATATATTATGGTATATTATGGTATATTTATGGTATATAAAATAAAGTCAAGAAGAGAAAACGGATAAGAAATAAAAAATTATTGATTGGATCATTAATCCAATTTTTTATTCAGTATGGATAAAGGACCCTTCTATGTTATATTATTCAATTCTTGACGATTAATCCATGTGATAGCTCAGATATTCTTATTCATGATATTGATCTGATTCAATATCATCGCGATGTAATTCATCTCATTGAATTGAATTTACCGGCGAAAGAGTGATTCCTCATCTCTAGGGGATTAAATCCCGAGTTATTGCGAAGTAAAAAAAACGAAATAATGATATTATGGAAGTAAATATTCTTGCATTTATTGCTACTGCACTGTTCATTCTAGTTCCTACTGCCTTTTTACTTATCATATATGTAAAAACCATAAGTCAAAATCAAAATAATTAATTTGAATGAAACTTGGCTTCTTAGTTCTTATTAATGATTGAATAAATACAAAATGAAAAAATAAAAGCTTTGCCTTTTGATTCTTAATGAAATGAGCGAACGACAATCAGCAGTATTCTATGAGATCTGATAGTATGGTAGAAAGAAATATATTCATCTTTCTACCATACTAGTTACTTTTTTAGTCTTAGTGAAGTATAGAAAGTCGGATTCTATCGATTAATATAGATCAATCCAAATATTGATTGATCTTCATATATCATATATGTGATATGAATTAGGTATATGTAATCTTAATATTACCCTATTCTAATTCTTTGTTTCATCCATTTGATTTGTATTGATTCCAATCAAGCTCAAAAAAGCAAAAGACAACTCCCCTCTTAGTCTTACCATGCTAATTCCAAGGTTTCTTAGGTTTTTTTTAGTTCAAATATGAACTATGAATCCTGACATACATCGAAAGACTAAAATACATGAAGTAAAAAGCAATATGGGTATATATAAAACCTAGTTGTTTTTTGACATTATGAAGAAGTAATTGATTACACCACTGACCAATAATTCAAGGAGTTCTATGGGAACGGAACTTATTAGGATTTCGAAAAGGAGTTGTAAAAATGCTTGAACATCGAAAGTGCGTATCTATGTCATTTCAAAAAAGTACTACTTTATCTTTGAAAACGAAAGGAAACAAATAAAAGGGAATCCCCTCTTACTAATTGTCGATATATGTGGTCAAATTTGGTTGGTTTATCAGTTTAGGAAGAATTAGGTTGGAATTTCCTTTCTGTCTCCCCTTTACTTTCGAAATACGAGCAGGAGAATTGTTGAAATATCTGTTTGATTGAAAAAAGGGTATTATTCATTATAGTACATTACTATACCAGACCAGAATACAATGGAACTTTGAATTAAATAAAAAAATGTAATAATTTAAAGCGCTTTACAGAGCTATCTAGAAAACAATTGATAAAGTTTGATTCATCAACTTAATTAGTAGTACTTAGAGTCCACTTCGTCCCCACACTACGAGTGAAAGGGAAAATGTAAAGACTACCATTAAAGCAGCCCAAGCAAGACTTACTATATCCATGTGAATGATGTCCCCTATCTCGATAAATATGAAGGAATTAGTCCATTATTGTTCACTAATAATAGTGGATCAATAGTGAACAGTCAAAAAGGATTCTGACCCAAGACTATTCATAAATCAATACACTAAATACACTTCAAACAAGTTTTTATATGATTTTTATAGTAGAAATGGGAACCATTAAGCCTACACAAAATAGGCCTTGCCATTCTTGGAAGTAGTACGGGAATGTTATTAATTGAACACATAGAAATGAAAATCTATTGTTTTGTTTCTTGATCTTGATAAGTAAAAGACATAAACAATGTGGAATGAAGATAAATCATTCATCCCTGTCTTTCCTAATTTGATTTAATTTTGACTATACTCCCGATTGTCACTCTTGAACCAATCAGGGGATAGCCTATTTCATTCTTGGCTCGAGGTTAGTGCAAAAAGAAATACTTTTTGCACTTTTTTCTAAAAAAGCCAATTACCCATTCAATCTAATATTGATTGAATGCCTGCGCATTTATAGACTTTCATGAGTCTCTATCCAAAGTATTTTCCTGCTCTTTTCACACCCACTAATTCACTTGCCTATCCGGCTTAGTTCAATTTAAGCTAAGATCGAGAAGATCCAGTCAGTAGCCACTCACTACATTGTAGTGAAAGGACTTCAAAATTATCTTTCACTAGAATCTTGAATCTTAGACGCAAGGATTTAAATCCTTTTTAGTTTTGAGAAGCGACAGATGCTTAGAATCAAGCAAGTATCAACAGTTCTTTTGCGTCTGTGAGGGAATAGAATTAATTGAGTTATATATCGGCCGAACATAATAAGGAATTTTGAGTCTTGTGTTGATCAGGCGACACCCGGATTTGAACTGGGGAAAAAGGATTTGCAGTCCCCCGCCTTACCACTCGGCCATGTCGCCAACATGATATAAACTAGACTAAAATTTTTTCCCTCTGGAAGATTACTAAACTTCATTTTTTATTTCACAAAACAACAACTCAGGACAAATTGAACCATTAACTATTAAATCTTAATTATTTAATTATTCTTGGATTTGAATCGCATTTTTTACTTAATAAGATAATAAATAAGATAATAAAATGAAAATGGATACAGAACTAATTGATATTTATTCTTTTCCATCTTTTCAATAAA